CTGAAACTGCGTGAAACCCTCACAAGGGTTTATGTACAAAGAACGGGTAAACCTTTATGGGTTGTATCCGAAGACATGGAAAGAGATGTTTTTATGTCAGCAACAGAAGCCCAAGCTTATGGAATTGTTGATCTTGTAGCGGTTGCATGAAAATAGCATGGATTTCGCCCAACTCCGTGATTTGAGATTTTATCTTTTTATTTTACCAAGTTTAATATTCTATCTATTAAAACTTAGTTATTAGTTAATAGAATATTAACTAGAAGTAATTCATAATCATCTGGTTAGGATCGATCTAAACCAGCCCATCATATTATGGATATGATTCAACATGCCAACTATTAAACAACTTATTAGAAATACAAGACAGCCAATCCGAAATGTCACGAAATCCCCCGCTCTTGGGGGATGCCCTCAGCGTCGAGGAACATGTACTAGGGTGTATGTGCGACTCGTTCAGATCATGAGCTAGCCCAAAAGAAAGAAAACAATTTTTCCAGTATCCATGATCAATACCGATGAATAGGATAGAATGGAAAAACAAACTCCATTCACTATCTAAAAATAAAAAAATCTATCATATCCCTATCCCTCTATTGTGTATGAAATTTATGGTTTCCATTGGTGCAAATCCAATCACCTCAATTTAAGATGATAAGCAATTCTCCATTGATAACAAATGGTTATCCATTAAGCGGAGGAAATCTGATTTAAAAAACAGAAAGATTAGGCTCTCCCCTCTTGCCAAGAACGGACTAACAAGGTCAGCTACCCAGCTAACCTTCATAATTAAATACCGTTACTGTATATATAGGTAGATCTGATTGTGAAAGACCTATTACTGGATAATTCATGGGTAGAGCTAAAGAATGTGAACTATACAAGTTACCAATAACATTGATTAAATGAAGTAAAGGCTCCGGTGTATAGAGAAGACCTCACCGTTTAAGAAGTAACCATAGAAACGATGGAATCCACTATTTCTTTATCTATTTAGATTGATTTTTTCAATTGACTCTATTTTTGATACCTAGTAGAATACAATTTCTTATTCTTATTTCTAAGTGAAATGCCTAGAAAAAGAAAAAAGCAAAAATCGTGGTCGGGAAGGTTATAGTAGCCAAAGCCATTGGAATTTTTATTTTATACATTGGAAAAATCCGTTTTGTTATTAATAGACTAGGAAAGGGGAAAGAATAACTGAAAGAAAGGAAATCAATTAGTTATTCGTCAAAGTTTCATTTCATTTATTCAATGACCAGAATTAGACGGGGATATATAGCTCGGAGACGTAGAACAAAAATTCGTTTATTTGCATCAAGCTTTCGAGGGGCTCATTCAAGACTTACTCGAACTATTACTCAACAAAAAATAAGAGCTTTAGTTTCGGCTCATCGGGATAGGAATAGGCAAAAGAGAAATTTTCGTCGTTTGTGGATCACTCGAATAAATGCAGTAATTCGCGAAAGAGGGGTATCCTATAGTTATAGTAGATTAATCCATGATCTGTACAAGAGACAGTTGCTTCTTAATCGTAAAATACTTGCACAAATAGCTATATCAAATAGGAATTGTATTTATATGATTTCCAATGAGATCATAAAAGAAGTAGATTGGAAGGAATCCACCGGAAGAATTTAAACAGAGTTCCCCGGAGAATGAACTCCGGGAGGGTAGAGTAGAAATGAATATGATAAAATATCATAAATTGATAAATAAAGTAGTCAAAATGAACGAACGCATTCAATAAAAAAAAGATTTCTTCTTCCCCGATTCTTTTTTTTTCTTACGACATGATAATTAAATTTGGATTCTTAGATTTTTCGAACAAAATACCAATCTGCCTTTGAGTTTGGATTGGAATTTTGATTCAAATGAAGAAAGAGTAAGTCTATTTATTTCTAGTTCTAAGACCAGTAGTTCTAGCCGTCGACTCGGTTCTTTCAAATTGTTTCTCATTATTAAGAAAAGGTAACGAAGATAAAATACGAGCTTGTTTTATAGCAGTAGTAATTAATCGTTGTTGTTTCAAGGTCAATCTATTCACTCGCCTAGATAATATTTTTCCTTGTTCACTAATAAATCGACTAATTAAACTCATGTTTCTATAATCAATTCGATCCCCCGATTGAATCGGGGGCAAACGCCTACGAAAAGATCGCTTGGATTTAAAAAAAGGTCGCTTGGATTTATCCATGGTTTGTTTAGTTTATTCCTTATCCCGAAAATCCTATTTCTCGGATCTAAAATGAATTAGAAATAGGATTTTATTTGTTTATATTTAAATATGTTATATATAATAGAATGTCATTTTTTCCCCTTCCTTGGAAGGGTGACACACAGGTGCTTAGTTTGATCTATTTCTTTATCTCCCCATGAATCGTATGTTTGTAACAATAGGGACAGAATTTTCTCAATTCCAATCGATTAGGCGTATTGTGCCGGTTCTTTTGAGTAATATATCTGGAAATGCCCGTTGATCCCTTATTAACACTGTTTC